TATGTCATTAGTATAAGTTTATTATTTTTCTTTTCCAAAGAGATGATCTATTGGTTAGATGGCATAATTATGTCCATTCTTCCTGTGTTTAGTGCCTCTTTCGTGGGTTTGTTTTTAGTAGGCTTGTTTTTGTGAAAGGTTAAATTAGTTTTTTTATTTTTCGTGTGTGTTATATTAATGTTAGTAATTTTTGTACTGGATGGGTTATCTAGTAAGTTACATTATGAGTCTGCTTTTTGGTTGTTTGTTTTTAGTGAAGTTATGGTTTTTGGTAGGTTTTTGACTTGTTGTTTATTTTTTGATTGTTGATCGTATAATAATTTATCTAGCTCGTTAGAAATACCTTTTGTTGGGTGTTTTGTCTTGCTTGGGTCTAGTATAACTGTTACTGCATTTCATCATTTATTAGGCTGACAGTACTGTGATTTTTTTCTGTTGTTGACTATAGTTTTAGGTTTGGGATTTGTGGTTTTACAAGTTGCTGAGATGGAAGACATCGGGTTTAGCCTAGTGGATTCTAGTTTTTATTCTAGAAGGTTTTGTACTGTTGGCTTACATTTTAGCCATGTTTTATTAGGTGTTATAGGTTTGGTTACCATACTTTGCGTTGGTAGTGTTAAGTTTGGGGTTTATCGTTGTACTGTTTTGACTTGATATTGGCACTTTGTAGATTATGTATGATTAATAGTTTATACGATTGTTTATGTTTGTTAATGTTACTAATAGGTTATATATTAAACTGATAGATTGTGGTTCTGTTGTATACTTGATGGTATTAGTAACTTGATGATTAGTTTGTTACGTCGAAATTTGATTGATTTACCTATCAGCTTTTCTGTAAATTATTACTGAAGTTATGGATTTGTTCTTTCTATGTTTATGTGTATTCAGATTATTACTGGCGTGGTGCTATCATTCCTGTACGTTAGGAATTCTAACGTTAGATTTTTTGTGGTTACTAGTTTGTCTAAAGATTCTTTTTTTACATGATGTTTGCGTTATTTACATATGATGGGAGTGAATGTGCTATTTATTCTGATATTTGTTCATTTATGTCGTTCTTTATATTATTCTAGTTATAGTAAGGTTAGGGTATGAAATGTTGGTTTTATATTGTATTTGTTAGTTATGGGCGAGGCTTTTACCGGCTATATTTTACCGTGACATCAAATGTCTTATTGAGCGGCTACTGTTTTGACTTCTATAGTTGGTAGCCTGCCTATTGTTGGTAGTGTTATTTATGAGTATGTGGTTGGTGGATTTTCAATAACTGGTGATACTTTGATGCGTATACTATCTGTTCACATATGCTTGGGGTTTGTAGTCATCATGTTTATGTGCATTCATTTATTTTATCTTCATAAGGAGGGTAGAAGTAACCCTTTATATTGTTATAAAGTTTTGTCTGATGTTATTTACTTTCATTCATACTTTACTATGAAGGATTTATTGTTATTTATGTGCATTCTAACAGGAGTATTTAGTTGACTGTTATTAAGTCCTGATTTTTTAGTAGATATAGAATCGTATCTTGAGGCTGATCAACTAAATACTCCTGTTAGAATAAACCCTGAATGGTACTTTTTAGCTTTTTATGCTATTTTACGTTGTATTGGTTCTAAGATCGGTGGGTTGGTAATGGTTTTATGTTTTTTGCTTTTTTTGTGAGCACCTTGTTATAAAATATCTAGGGTTTATAGAGTATCCCGTCAATTAATTTTTTGATCTATAATTAGCTTGTTTATTTCTTTAACATATTTGGGTACTTGTCACCCAGAGTATCCTTTTTTGATTGTTTGTCAAGTGTTTAGAGTGCTATTAGTTGTAATGGTGCTTATATTAAAGTTATTATAGACGAAATTAGTTGATTTGGGTAGTGGTTAGGTTAGTTGTGCTATTTAGTCTTGTGATTTGTGTTAGATTCTTTTTAACGTTGAACCGATTTTTAAATAAATTAATCATTTTAGAAAAATTGAAAGTGTTAGTTATAATGTTTTGTTTGTTGTGTTCTAGTCTGGATAATCATATGATATTTATTGCTTTTATAGTAGTTTCTACAATAGAGGTTATAATTGGATTAGTAGTTTTGATTTTAGTTTGAGAGTGTTCGTCTTTATTAGATTTAGTAGATTTTTAGTGATTTTAATGTTGCTTTTTAGTAGATTACTATTCTCGTGCGGTATAAATTGTTTTAGTTTGGTTAGCGGGGTGGTTTTTGATAATATATTTATCTTTGATTCTATTTCTTTTTATTTATTAATACTAGTCGTGATCTTGGGTGTTTACTCTCAAGTGTTATTTTTTAATGTAATATCTTGTAATGTTCGGTTTTATTTGTTTTTAAGATTACTGTTTACAGTTTTAAGCTTTTGTGTGAATCATAGTGTGTTATTTTGGTTAAGGTACGAATTATCAATGCTCCCATTATTATATTTAATATTTAGTGAGTCTCCGTACTCAGAGCGTTTTTTAGCTGGTTGATACTTTAGCGGTTATTTGATAAGTACAAGCTTGCCTCTTATTTTAATATTATTATATTTATCTTTCTTGAATGATTCGTTTTTTTTTAGTAATTGGTATAATTGTGATAAGCATGGAATAGTTGTTTATGTTTTAATATCTTTTATTTTTTTTACCAAGGTTCCTTTGATTCCTTTTCATACATGATTGCCGATTGTTCATGCTGAGGCTACTAGGATAGTTTCTATTTTTTTAAGGGGATATATTATGAAGTTGGGCATACTAGGCGTTTATCGTTGTTCATACTTTATATTTGATTATAAATTATTAAATTATCTTGCTTTGTGTTGTTTAGCCTGTGTGGGGTTTTTAATTACTGCGTGCACAGAATTAGATGGTAAGCGATGGTTAGCATTTTTAAGTTTGGCCCATATTATCATTCCATTTGTTGGTTTATATATATGCGATTGAAGATCTGTTAGTTATTTGTTGTTTTATTGTTTAGGGCATGGATTAAGTGCAGGTATTGTGTTTGGCATGTTATGGTTGTTTTATGATTTATGTAACACACGTAATTGGGTTTTATTAAAGTCTAGAATAAATGGTGTTAGTTTAATGATGCTTGTGATAGTTAGAATGTTGAGGTTATGTTCCTTTCCTACTACTATTCAGTTTTTTTCTGAGGTTAATTTGGTTATCCAGAGGTCTGGGCTAATTATTTATATTTTATTTTGGTCATTATACCTTTTTATCAGTGGGTTGATTCCTTTGATTTTATGTGGTCATTTATTAATTCGTAGTGAATGGTGTGAAAGGTTAGAATTTGGGTTTAATTATTTATACTTTTTGGTGTTTTTGAAAATTTGGTGTTATTTAGGGTTTTTAATAATTTAATTTAATGAGGTGTTTTGTGCATTTTACATTTTGGTTGTGAAGGTGATTAGTTATCCGTTAATTTCTCTTAGCTTAAGTTTAAAGTGTCAATTTGAAGAGTTGGAGATAATATTATTAGAGAGATTGATAGGTTAAGAAAACTGTGGGGTTCATGTCTCCTTAATACATATTTTATTGTGTTCAATCGATTAATTTGATGTTTAATTTAATAAATGATTTTAGATCTTTTGTCTGCACTATTTATAATAAGATAATTAATGGTTCAATAGTCTATTATTATTTAAGTATAATTTTGTGAACTATGCTATTATTTTTAAGTTACCGATTTCCTTACTGCTATAGTCCTTGATTGTTTGTGGCGTATTTGGGTGGGATTATTTTTGTATGTTTTATTAGGTTATGTTTAACCCGTTTATTGGGGGATGTTAAAACTTTTTTTGCTAGATTTGTTCCGTTAGGAACACCCCTTTTTATTTGTCCTTTAGTATGTATTGCTGAGCTTATAAGGTATGTTATACGTCCTTTTGTCTTAATTTTACGGCCGTTTATTAACATTAGTTTGGGCTGTTTTGGGGCTGTATTTGTTGGTGGGTTGGTGAATATTAATTGATGATGATTTATCGTATTGATTGCGTTATTTTTTTATGAAGTTTTTGTGGCCTTGGTTCATTGGTTCATTGTTCTTAGGATACTATTATTTTCTGAAGATCATTAGTTAGATATGATAGTTACTAATAATCGATTTAGGTTTAATACTATTTCTTTTTTTTCTTTTTTTTTTTGTTGCTTGTTTTGTCTGCTGTGCTGTATTGTCGATAAATTGATTGGGTTTTGAGTGTTTTTGGAATTGTGCGGGCTATCTATAGTGCCTTCCTTCTTTTTTAACCCTAAGGTTAATATGTATAAATTTTATGGTTGTGTACTATACTATATTATAGTGTCTGGTTTATCCTCTGTTTTTATAGTGTTAGGTTTAATGTTTTTAAGTTTGTATCATTTTGTTTATTTTGGGTTTGCTCTGAAGTTTGGGTTGTTTCCTTTTTTATTATGGGTTTACCAAGTTTTTAGTATTGGTAATTGGTTGTTTATCTTTTTTTTAAGAGTTTTATTAAAGTTTCCGGTTTTGTTTTTTTGTTTTCTTTATCAGACAGATAATATAAAGTTGGTCTATATTGATTGTTTTTTAACTTTGCTGATTTGTTCAATTTTGGTTTGATTTTTTAGTTTAACTTGAGAGTATGTGTGGTGTCATATATCATTGTCTTCTGTTGCTACGTTGGTGGTGGCATGTTTTTGTAGCAGTATAGAAATCTGTTTTTTTATATATTGATACTATTTTTTTTGGGCCTCTTTAGTTATAATTTATTTAAGGATTATTTCTGATATGGTTGATTTGAAGAGTTTTATGTTTTGAGGTTTTTGTTTTTTATTATTAATAACTCCAATTTCTGTTTCATTAGTCTATAAGATTAGGGTTTGTGTTGGTATTTTATATTCTTCAGTATACTTGTTATTAGTCTGGAGAGTTTATAGGTTTTCTGAACAGTTCTTTCTGTATAAGTTAGCTGGTGGGTGTTTTTTTAGAATGGTTTATAATAATTGGTTGAGGTAGTTGTAATGTAGTTTATTAAAATATTTGTTTTACACACAGAAGAACTCTTTTGAGCTTTACTAGCTTAACTAACAAGATAGTTTAATTAAAAAATATTGGGTTTGCGTCTCAAAGATGGATAAATATTCTGTTGTTATGCTTGTGACTTTAGTTTAATGTAAAATGGTGGTTTGTCTAGCCATAGATGATTTATTATCAGGTTACTTGTTATGTTGGTGTTTGTTTTTATATCTGGTTTATTTGGGTTACTTATAAGGTTGTTAATAATAGCCTTTTTTATATTAGGTGAACGTAAGATACTAGGGTATTCTCAGTATCGTAAGGGCCCTAAAAAGGTTGGAGTTTTGGGTTTATTTCAGAGGTTTGCAGATTTGTTAAAGTTGGTTGTTAAGTTTAAGCAGTATTACTTTCATAGTCGTACTATTGTGGGTTTATTTGGTGTAATGTTACTGTTAATGTTATCTATTTTTTACTGTTTTGTTTATGGTGATTATTATGGGTCAAAGGTTAGTGGGTTGTCTATGTTGTGGTTTTTGGTTATTACAAGTTTATGTGGGTATGCTGTACTGTGTACTGGTTGAGGTAGTTGTAATAATTATTCTCTTATAAGATCTATTCGTTGTAGGTTTAGTTCTGTAAGGTTTGAAGCTTGTTTTATGAGTTTAGTTATTTTTAGTGGGTTGTGTTACAATAGGTATAGTTTAAGGGATTTATGAAATGTTGATTGAATTTCTTTGTTTATATTTCCTTGTGCCTATGTAATATTCTTGATTAGTATATTATGCGAAACTAATCGTACTCCTTTTGATTATGGTGAAGCCGAGAGAGAGTTGGTTAGAGGGTTTAATGTAGAATATTGTGGAATTTATTTTACTTGTTTGTTTGCCTGTGAATATGTTATAATATTTATATTTTCTTGAATAGGTGTTGTGTTATTTTGTGGTAAAAGGTTATTTTCGGAAGTTCTACTATTTTTTAATCTATTATTTTTTATGTGATCTCGTGCTACGTTACCGCGTGTTCGTTATGATTATTTTGTAAAACTTTTTTGGGGAGTTGGGGTTTTAATGTTGATATTAAGTCTATTTTGTATAGTTAACTAGGTCTATATAGATTAAATGTAAATCGTGATGCTGTTAACTTCAAGAAATAGTAATTGCTATTATAGTCGTGTGCTTTCTTATCTTAGTTTAAAAAGAATGATGGTTTTGGGGACCTTTGGTCTCAGTGAGAGATTTGATTAATAGGGCTGCTTAGCAGGTCACTTTGATATAGTGAATGGTGAATATTTATTCCGTTAATATTTTACTCATGTATCTTAATTAAAGTGCTAGGTTCTTACCCTGGAGATGTGTGTTTCACTGTGGGTGTATATGTTATTAATGGGGTTTATATTGTTTAGTTTATTATGCATAGTGATAGGTTTTTTTTGTTGTGGTTTGTTAAATAAGGTTATTGAATTTAAAGTTAGGTGATTTAGATGTTATGAGTGTGGGTTTTTTAAAGGTTTGATGAATCTTAAATGTTTTGGTCTAACTTATTTTAATTTGTTAGTGGTGTTTGTAGTATTTGATTTAGAGATTTCATTATTGCTAAATATGCCGGTACAGGGTTTAATGTATTGAAAATTCTGCGGGTATTATTTATTCTTGTTTTTTTTAGCAGCAGGGTTTGCAGTAGAATTGCTTAGTGGTTATATTCGATGAATTTATTAGGGAAATATACAAAGTTACTGCTAATAATTTTTTGTCAATTTGGTTTGGCTTTCTCTTAAGTGTTATAAGATTAAGTTAGTGTGGACTGTATGTTTTCAAAACATTTAGAGGTTTAAAACCATCTTATGATGTTAAGTTTAAATTGGTTACTAGGTTGGGTGTTTACGCTAGATCATAAGCGTGTTGGTGTTATTTATACTTTGTTAGGTTTGTGGTCTGGGTTTGTGGGATTAAGCTTTAGTTTATTAATTCGTGTTAAATTTTTAGAGCCCTATTATAAAGTTATATCTTTAGATTGTTATAATTTCTTAGTTACTAACCATGGGATAATTATGATTTTTTTCTTTTTAATGCCTATTTTAATAGGAGGTTTTGGTAAATATTTATTGCCTTTATTAGGCGGATTGTCAGATTTAAATTTGCCTCGATTAAATGCGTTAAGAGCTTGGTTATTGGTTCCTTCCTTAGCTTTTTTAGTTGTTAGAATGTATTTAGGTGCTGGTGTAGGGTGGACTTTTTATCCTCCGTTGTCTTCGTCTTTGTTTTCTGAGAGGGTAGGTGTTGATTTTTTAATGTTTTCTTTACATTTGGCTGGTGCCTCAAGTTTGTTTGGGTCTATAAACTTTATTTGTACTTTGTATAGTATATTTATGACTAAAGTCTTTTCTCGTATGTCTATAGTACTTTGATCATATTTGTTTACTTCTATTTTATTGTTAATAACTTTACCTGTCTTGGCGGCTGCTATTACTATGTTGCTGTTTGATCGTAAATTTAGTTCTGCTTTCTTTGACCCTTTGGGTGGTGGTGATCCTGTATTATTTCAACATATGTTTTGGTTTTTTGGTCATCCGGAGGTTTATGTTTTAATTCTTCCTGGTTTTGGTATTATTAGACACATATGTTTGAGAATTAGTATGTCTTCTGATGTATTTGGTTTTTATGGTTTGTTATTTGCTATGTTTTCGATTGTTTGTTTAGGTAGAAGTGTATGGGGGCATCATATGTTTACTGTTGGTTTAGATGTTAAGACTGCTGTTTTTTTTAGTTCTATAACGATGATAATAGGGGTCCCAACAGGAATAAAGGTTTTTACGTGATTATACATGTTGTTGAATGCTCGAGTTAAAAAGGGTGATCCTATATTGTGGTGAATTGTTTCTTTTATAGTGCTATTTACATTTGGGGGAGTAACTGGTATAGTTTTGTCTGCTTGTGTATTAGATAAAGTGCTGCATGATACGTGATTTGTGGTGGCTCATTTTCATTATGTTATGTCTTTAGGGTCTTACATAAGAATTATAATAATGTTTATATGATGGTGGCCATTAATTACTGGTCTGAGTTTGAATAAGTGTTTGTTGCAGTGTCAGTGTATAGTGTCTCAAATCGGTTTTAATTTATGCTTTTTTCCTATGCATTATTTTGGACTTTGTGGCTTACCACGTCGGGTTTGTATGTATGAATGTGCTTATAATTGAATAAATATTGTGTGCACTGTTGGTTCTTTTATTTCTGCCTTTAGGGGGTGTTTTTTTGTGTTTATTTTGTGAGAGTCCATAGTCAGTTCAAACTATGTTTTAGGGTCTTATGGGGTTTCTGGTTGTATGGCTGATTTTTTTGTGAGACCATTAGCCTGTCACAAAGATTATTATTGTTATCCCTATAGAGTTGATTATACTTTTGGTACTTATTATATGCGTTGGGTAGATGATTGTACATATGTTTTTGCGCGTGCTTGTGTTAGGCTTTTTAGTTTAAAAAAAATGTGGGTTTTGTAGTCCTAAGATGAATTATATCATTGGCCTAATTTTAGTAAATATTTGAATGCTTATTTAGGTTTATTTGCCTTTTGCATCATGCTTATTGGATTAGTTTAAAGTATTTTTTAAACCGAAAGATCTAGATCTTATAACTGCTTGTTTTGAACTGTTATTATTGAGTTAATAAGTAGATAGAGTAGTTTTATGTTGTGATAAGTTATTCGTTAGGTTTTATAGCTGTTTTGCTGCTTGAAGTTTAGTAATATGTAAGTGGCTATTAGGTTAGTTACATGTTTATACTATTTATTGGGTCTCATTAATATTGGGTTAGAAGTACCCAATTTTTGTAAGGTTGTTATAAACTTAGAAATTTGAGGGTGAATGGTTAAATTTATTGGTAGCATTCGTTTAATGTTTAGTGATTAATAATCAATAAATAAGTAATTTAATTATACTAATTATTTCTAGAAGGTTTTCCGTCTGTTTATTAAAAACATTTCTAATTTAAATATTAATTAGTAGTACCTGCCCAATGTTGCTAATTAATGGCCGCAGTATATTGACTGTGCAAAGGTAGCATAATTAATTGCCCTTTAATTGGGGGCTTGTTTGAATGGTTTGACGAGATAAATATGAATATTTAGTATTTTGTTGAATTTGATATTGAGGGTTCAGAATCCTTAATAGTTAATAAGACGGAAAGACCCTAGGATCTTTTATTTTTGTTTGGGGCAAATTTATGTTTTGTACAGTAATTATGACCCTAAATGGTTTATTGAATAAAGTTACCCTAGGGATAACAGAGTGATAGTTAATGAGAGATCTTATCGAATTAATTGTTTGCTACCTCGATGTTGACTTAGGTTTCGGCTTAGGTGCAGTAGTTTGAGTTGTGGGTCTGTTCGACCTTAAAACCTTCATGAGTTGAGTTAAGACCGGCGTGAGCCAGGTCGGTTCTTATCTATTGTAGAAATTTATCAGTACGAAAGGATAGTAAGTTTTTTTATTAAGTGTGATAAAAGTTAGTTTTGCAAAAACTAATTAGAATTTGTTGAATTCCATGCTTTGGTTGTTTAATTATGGCAATGAAAAGTTTGTCTTTTGTTATCTGCATAAATATTTACTTTGGTATTTAAATAAATTGTTAAGTTTTGGTGATTAGCAGTTAGTTTTTTGTTAAAATTGGTGTTTTAGAAGAATAAGAGGCGAAAAGGGGATAGGGCACAGTGCCAGCATCCGCGGTTAATCTGTTTTCTTTGCTTTTATGTAGAAATTGTTAAATTAGTACTAAGCAAAAATGGGTTAAATCTGTTTGTTGCAGTTTTGGATAATTTACTTTTTATAAAGTGGTTTAAATGACAGGGATTAGATACCCCATTAATACCTTTAGTAATGTATCTTAGTTTTATAACTAAAATAATTTGGCAGTGAGTGATTCTTTTTAGGGGAAAGTGTGATGTAAAGGATGGTCCGCCTAATAATTTACTTTTGTTATATTGGTGTATATCTGGTTTTATATTATTGCTTAATGGCAGAAGTTGTGTATTATAATTTAAGCCAAGTCTATGTGCTGTATATAGAAGTATTCATGCGTTACATTTATAAATATTTAATTGTAAGATTAAATTATTTAGGACTTAAAAGTAATGTTTAATAAGTTAGTAGACGTGAAGAAAGTTTAGCTCAGGTACACACCGCCCGTCACCCTCGATTATGTTGTTGAGGTAAGTCGTAACAAGGTAGCTTTAAATGAATTTGAAGTTAGTTACTGGTGTTTAATCAGTTGAAATGAAATTATCATTATTATATTATGATATTGTGTGCTATATAATAGCTGTGTGTACGTTCATTTTGTGTTTTGTTTATATTATGTTAAGTTGAAATTTGTTTATGAGCAAGGGTAGTGTTAAATTTGGTGGAGAAAATCAGGTTGTTGAATTGTCATGGACGATTATCCCTACTATGGTTGTGCTAGTTTTGTGTGCTTTAAATGTAAATTTTATAACCAGTGATTTAGACTGTTTTTCTAGTGAGACTATTAAGATTATTGGACATCAATGATACTGAACTTATGAGTATCCAGATGGTTATTATGATTCTTTTATGCTTAAGGATTGTTTTTTAGTAGACAAGCCTTTACGTATGTTTTATGGGGTCCCTTATCAATTAGTTGTAACATCTGCAGATGTTATTCATTCGTTTTCGGTTCCTTCATTAAATTTAAAGATGGATGCTATACCGGGTCGTTTAAATCATATGTTTTTTTGTCCTTCCCAGCATGGTTCATTTATAGGGTATTGTGCTGAGTTGTGCGGTGTTAATCATGGTGTTATGCCGATAGTTATAGAAGTTATAGATACAGTTAATAAGTTTTGTTTTAGTATAATTGGTTATTATTTTAACTTTTCGTGTTAAGGATAGTTTTTTGACTAAACAAAGGTGATTATAAGTATTTTGTTGAGTTTTTATTTATTTAATTTGATTTTGTTTTCTTTTATTTCTAATTGTATTTATTATTGTATTCTCTTAATTGTTAAAGCTTTATTGTCTAGTTATATTATATACGAAGTTTTAGGGTTTAGTTGATACTCTTTAATTTTTTGTTTAATTTATATTGGTGGTGTGTACGTTTTATTTATTTTTGTGTCTTTTTTTAGCCCAAATGATAGTGGTGTAGTAATTTATGGTTTAGATTTGGTTAGGTTGGTGGGTGTTTTTTTGTGTTGGGTTGTTTCTATTTTTATTTTTTATAATTTATCAGAGTTTGAGATGAGAAGTTATTTGTGTAGATTTAAAGAAGTTTGATTGTATATTTGTTTTGGTTTGATGCTAATGTTTGGGTTTATAATTTTGAGTCTATTAATGTCATGTAAGAATGGGTTTTATCGTTAGATTTCTAGCTTAACATATTTAATGTGAAGGGTTGTAAACTCTTTTAAGGTTTTGACCAGCTAGGAAACGTTGTGTAAAGATGCCAGATTTTATGGGATTAATTTAGGATTAATTTATGATTTTTATCTCTTTACTAAAAGGCAGAAAAACCCGTAATAATTTTTTTTATTATTACGGGTTTTTTTTCCCCTTTACTCATAAATTTGATGTTTGATTTGAAATCAAATTTATTGTTTTTGGTGACAATGTGAGTTAATGGCGAAATGTAGCTATGTCAGAATTATATGAGTTAGTTTTAAGCATTAATTATGGATTTTCCTGGCTACTGTGATGTTTGGACATATCAATGACTTATGTTACGGCCATAAGAAGGGTGTTTTATGCATCATATGTTTACTATGATAGTTTTATTCAGTTTAGGTTTTTTTATTTTAGTAATGTTGAGTTTGTTATTAAATTATAATTTTATTTTAAGGTTGAATGTATTAAGGCTAGGTAGTTGGAAATGATTAATAAAGTTTAATTTTGATAAGGTATCATTGTGCATTTTAATGATGTTGGTTATATGCTTTTTATACGCGTACTTTTACACTGGTCATTATTTTGGTAATGAGCTTGTTGGTTGGGATTTATTAAAGGTTATAACGTTGTTTGTAGTTGTTATGGGTATTTTAGTGTCTACTGGGGATTTTTTGAGAACTTTAATTTTTTGGGAATACCTTGGTGTAGTAAGCTTTTTTTTAATTTTGTTCTATGATAAATACTTGAGTCTACGTTCTTCTGTTATTACTTTAGTGTCTTCTCGTTTTGGTGATGTTTGTTTGTTTTTGTTAATTGGGTTGAGTTGTTATATGATTAAAGGAGTTATTCCTGCTGTAACATACTTCTTCTTGGTTGTATTTTCTAAGAGTGCTGGTTTTCCTTTTATAAGATGATTGTTAGAAGCTATGCGTGCCCCTACTCCTGTTAGGTCATTAGTGCATTCTTCCACGTTGGTAGCAGCTGGAATTTGATTCATTATGCGCTATGATCTATTTAAATTTTTTCATAACTCTAGCGTGTTTTCTGGGTTGTTAGTTATTAGAATATTCATTACTGGCGTAAGAAGAATGTTTTTTTTAGATTTAAAGAAGATTATAGCACTTTCTACATGTAAAAAAATTTGTTGATGTGTGCTATATTTAATTTATGGTAAAGTCATTTTGTCTTTATTTCAACTTATTAGTCATGGGGTCTCTAAGTGTATACTGTTTATGTTAGTTGGTGATGTAATGAGCGGTAGCGGAGGTTCACAAGCTAGAAAATGCGTGTATAGTACTCGATTTTATGGTAATTGAAATTTATTTATGTTAGTGATAGTAATTTTAGGGCTTTCTGGTTTACCTTTTATAGGTGTTTTTTTTACTAAGCATTATTTGCTATCTATGTTAATTGGGGTTAGTAACATAGTTATGACATGAATAGTTTTATCATGTATGTTTTTGTCTTATTTATACTCGTTTCGTTTGTGTAGAGTGATTAGTAATTTAAAGGTTAGTAGCCCCTTTGGTGTATTGTTTTTTTATAAATCTGGTTTAATTGTTTGTGGTTGGTTGTTTATCAAATTTTATATATCTTTCATGTTGGATGAGGTGATAGGTGTTAATTTTGTAGTTAGTTTAGTGCTAATTTTGTCCCAAATATTATCTTTATTTCTAGGCTGGGTCTTATATGATAGAAACTTATTTAGAAAATGGAGAAGAAGATTATTTGGGTGTGATAAATTAGTAGAGTGCTTTTATGCTGTTTCTTATCGTATAATAGCTTATTTTAGTCTATTGTTTTTTCGATGAGATAATTTAATGGTGTATCTATTTTGTAAAATAGGCCGAAAAAGAATAATTAATGGACTTAGATGAGGTTTTCTTGAAGTGATAATTATAGGAATTTTTGGATTAATCTTTTATCTAGTGGTGATGTAGTTTATTTAATTTTATATTAGGTATCGCCTGCGGCGACAAGTTTTGTTTGTCAATAAATAATATT